TACTAAAAAAGATGTTTTTGTAATCGGGACCTGTTTTCTTAAACCTCCCATAAGACCCAAATTCTGGCTTTTATCTGGAGAATAGCCAACAATAGTTTCCATTGAATGAATAATAGATCCGGAGCCTAAAAACAACAATGCTTTGGAATAAGCATGAGTGATCAAATGAAACAAAGCCGCTTGATAAGAACCCATACCGAGAGCCAACATCATATAGCCCAATTGAGACATTGTAGAATAAGCTAAACCCCTCTTAATATCTTTTTGAGCAAGACCTAAAACGGCCCCTAAAAGTAATGTTATTATACCTATCAAAGCTATTAGCTTCATTATGTAAGGTAAAACTATTAAAAGCGGCAGAAGCCGGGCGACAAGAAAAATTCCGGCCGCTACCATAGTAGCGGCATGTATAAGAGCTGAAATAGGGGTAGGCCCTTCCATGGCATCGGGTAACCATACATGAAGGGGAAATTGAGCAGATTTAGCAATTGCACCAACAAATAAGAGAAAGGCACACAAAGTAGAAAATAACAAATTAACTTCATTATTATAAACCAAGTTATTGAATATTTCAAATAAATCCCGAAATTCTAAACTGCCCGTTATCCAATAAAATCCCAAAATTCCTAATAATAAACCAAAATCTCCAACGCGATTAGTCACAAACGCTTTTTGACAAGCATTCGCTGCAGTAGGCCGGGTGAACCAAAACCCTATTAATAGATAAGAACACATTCCAACGAATTCCCAAAAAAAATAAATTTGTATCAGATTAGAACTAGTGACTAATCCTGACATTGACGTATTGAAAAAACTCATATAAGCAAAAAACCTCAAATATCCCTGATCATGAGACATATAATTGTCACTGTAAATAAGAACCATAATTCCAACAGTAGTGATTAATATTAACATAATAGAAGTAAGTGGGTCAACTAAATAACCAAATTCTAAAGAAAGGGCATTATTGATAGTCCAAGACCATATAGATAGAAAGATAGAAGGGTTATTCGTTTGTTGAATAGCCAGATAGGTTGAAAAAATCATAACTATATTTAAGAATAAAATACTAAGAAAAACCCACATACGGCGAAGATCATTTGTTGCCGCGGGAAAAAGTAGGAGTCCTGCTCCTATTAATATAGGAACTGGAAGGGGAATAAAAGGTATAATCCATGAATATTGATACGTATATTGCATAAAAAAAAAATTATTTTTATCTTACTTAATTGTTTCTGATTTAGCGGCTCTTAGTTTTTTTGAAATGAAAGGGTTCGGTTAATAAAAAAAATTAAAATATACAAAATATATAATTTTATAGACTTAAATATTAGTACGTATTATTACAACAATTTATATATCTATAGAACAAAAATAAAAAATTACCCCCAAAAAAGTATTTAACCTGAATCATAAAAAACTATAATTTTACCATAAAAGTTCTTTTTTTGTTGGCTTAGTCAGAATCATCAACCAATATATTTTTGGAACCGAATTAATTGTCTTTTATTGTAAGAAAAGACTTTTATTTTTTTAGTAAAGGCTAGGATCTTCAAACTATAACATCCAAGACTTGGCGTTCCCTAAAATTTAAAGGAAAAATTAATAAAATAATTTTTTTTTTTAGAAATTTAATAGATTAAGTACTAGTCTCGTGCACATTTTTAAATTCGATTAAAATTAAATGTACTCTTTGTGTGAGTCTGGCCAATTAAATTTGAAATTAATAAAGTACGGGGGTTGGTTTATTAAAACTTTCGATCTTTTTTTTTATTATGTATTTTAGCTCATTTTATTACCTGTATAAATACGTGTAGGCCAACAAAAAGAAATTATACAGAAATATAAAGAAGGGTACACTGTTTTTTTTTTTTACTATATTTACGCAATTTTTAAGGGGTATACTGACTAGAAAATAAATAGATAGCTGGATAATTTATAGTAAAAACCTTTTTGTTTTTTTGAAGAATAGATAATAGATGTCTTTGACATCCAACTATACCAATTAAAAACTTATTCTCTTTTTTAATGGCAGTTCCGAAAAAACGTACTTCTATCTCAAAAAAACGTATTCGTAAAAATCTTTGGAAAAAGAAAGGATATTGGGCAGCATTGAAAGCTTTTTCATTAGGTAAATCTCTTTCTACACGGAATTCAAAAAGTTTTTTTTATGCAACAAATAAATAATCAAAGATTGGAAAAACCTGAGTTGCTTTGATTCGAAAAGCAGTCAGTTTAATTTGTTTCTAATTAATTGTAAATTGTTTATAATGTTTTTATAAGTTTTATATTATAAGTTAGAAAAAATTTATAAAAATTTGTATTTTATTAGAATAAATAGCTATAAAAGGAAAAATTTATAAATAGAACTAAAAAGAAAAATCTATATTCTCTAATGGTTTGACCCGATCAATAGCAATGAAAAGTTGAATTTGTTTTGCTTTTATAATTAAAAAATTCTTGTTTCTTTGAAATAAGGAATAAACACAAGAAGAAGATTTAACCTTTCTTTTGAGTATGTTTTATCGTTTTTATGATAGGGAAGAATCCCCATCGACATTAAAAAAATAAAAGCCTTTTACTTTTTTAAGTTATTATAGTTCCTTTTTTAAGTTATTATAGGAGGAATACGCCAATTTTAGATCCTATGTTTCCACTCTAAGATCAATCAATAAATAGATATTCCATTGAATTGACTACTTAAACTCTCGACAATTGAATAAAAAGGGGGTTATTATGATTTCGAACAAGCCGCTATGGTGAAATCGGTAGACACGCTGCTCTTAGGAAGCAGTGCTAGAGCATCTCGGTTCGAGTCCGAGTGGCGGCATGCCATCTTCTAAAAAAGTAAGTCCTATACTAAGCTCAACTACCGAGTTCAATTCAATTATCCTATAATTGAAATTGAATTGAAATCCCCCTCTTTTTTATTTTAAATTTGTTATGATATTTTCAACTTTAGAGCATATATTTACACATATATCCTTTTCAGTCGTTTCAATTGTAATTACAATTCATTTGCTGACCTTATTAGTAGATGAAATCGTAGGACTATCTGATTCGTCAGAAAAGGGGATGATGACTACTTTTTCCTGTATAACAGGATTATTAGTTACTCGTTGGATTTATTTGCAACATTTACCATTAAGTAATTTATATGAATCATTAATCTTTCTTTCATGGAGTTTCTCCAGTATTCATATGGTTCTGTATTTAAAAAAAATTAAAACCTATTTAAATGCAATAACCGCACCAAGTGCTATTTTTACCCAAGGTTTTGCTACTTCTGGTCTTTTAACTGAAATGAATCAATCCGAAATATTAGTACCTGCTCTTCAATCCCATTGGTTAATGATGCACGTAAGTATGATGGTATTGGGCTATGCGGCTCTTTTATGCGGATCATTATTATCACTAGCTCTTCTAGTTATTACATTTAAAAATTTCATACTAAGTTTTAGTAAAAACGAAAATTTCGTAAACGAGCCATTTTCGCCGGGCGGGATTCAATACATAATAGAAAAAAAGAACCGTTTAATAACAACTGATTTTCTTTTTTCTAGGAATTATTACAGGTTTCAATTGATTGAACAATTGGATTTTTGGAGTTATCGTATTATTAGTCTAGGGTTTATCTTTTTAACGATAGGTATTCTTTCGGGAGCAGTATGGGCTAATGAAGCATGGGGTTCATATTGGAATTGGGATCCAAAGGAGACTTGGGCATTTATTACTTGGACCGTATTTGCAATTTATTTACATACTCGAACAAACAAAATTTTTAAAAGTGAAAATTCTGCAATTGTGGCCTCGATGGGTTTTATTATAATTTGGATATGCTATTTTGGAGTTAATTTATTAGGAATAGGATTACATAGTTATGGTTCATTTACGTTAACATCTAATTGAATTAAAGAAAGTACTTGAAAAATAAAAAATAACCATAGGAAAGTATAAGTGTATAGTATAAGTGTATATAAGAAAACTATGTATGTAATCAAGCGAGAACCTTTTGACTTTTATTTATTTTTTTTTTTCATTACTTGATTCAAAAGGTTCTCGCTTGATTACATACATAGTTCTAAAAAAACTCCCATTTATTTTACTCAAACTTCAGAGAAGAAAAAGTACTTGTTTTTCATTGTCCAACAAGCAATTTTTAAAATCATAAGATTTGTGTGTGATTTTTTGGTTTACTCACGAAAACTATGGATAAAAAAAAGTAGATAGAAGAGCTTCTACTTTATCAACTGATAATGAGAAAACGAAATCTGGATAAATACCAATAGATATTACAGGTAAAAGAATAGAGATCGAAAGAAACAATTCTCGCGGCCCAGAATCAACAAAATACAAGTTTGAGTTGGGGGCATTAAAACGCTTGTATCCATAAAACATCTGACGTAACATAGATAATGAATAAATAGGAGTTAATATTATTCCAATTGCCATTACAAAAGTAAGTAGGATTTTGGACATTAAAAGATATTTTTGACTAGTAAGTATTCCAAAAAAGACTATCAATTCTGCAACAAAACCGCCCATGCCCGGTAATGCAAGCGAGGCCATTGATAAGATACTGAAAGTCGTAAATATTTTTGGAATTGTGATAGCCATTCCGCCCATTTCATCGAGATAAACGAGACGTATTCGATCATAACTCGTTCCTGCCAAGAAAAAAAGTGCAGCGCCAATAAATCCATGAGAAATTATTTGTAAAAAGGCCCCGTTGAGTCCTGTATCGCTTATAGAACTAAGTCCTATAATTATGAAACCCATATGAGATACCGAGGAATAGGCTATTCTTTTTTTTAAATTATGTTGACCCGGAGATGTTGAAGCTGCATAGATTATTTGAATTGTGCCGACTATCATCAACCAAGGAGAAAATAGAGAATGGGCGCGGGGCAATAATCCCATATTTATACGAATCAACCCGTATGCTCCCATTTTTAATAAGATTCCAGCTAGAAGCATACAAGTACTGTAATGTGCCTCTCCATGAGTGTCTGGTAACCAAGTATGTAAGGGTATAATCGGCGATTTAACAGCAAAAGCAATAAAAAATCCAATATAGAAGAGAATTTCGAGTTCGACAGGATACGATTGATTAGCTGATGTTTCAAAATTTAATGTTGGTTCATTAGAACCAGATAAACAAATACCCAGAATTGCTATTAATAAAAAGGCGGAACTTCCTGCAGTATACAAAATAAATTTTGTCGCTGAATACAAACGTTTCTTTCCTCCCCACATGGATATAAGTAGATAAACTGGAATTAATTCTAATTCCCACATGATGAAAAAAAGTAAAATGTCTTGAGAAGAAAATGGTCCGATTTGACCGCTATACATTGCTAACAGCAGAAAATGGAATAATCGGGACTCTCGAGTAACCGGCCAAGCCCCTAAAGTAGCTAAAGTAGTGATAAACCCCGTCAGCAAAACGGGTCCTATAGAAAGTCCATCTATTCCCAATCTCCAGGAAAAATAAAAAAAATGGCTCCATTTATAATCCTCTAGCAGTTGGATTAATGGCTCGTCCAATTGGAAATGATACCCGAATGCATAGGTTGTTAGAAGGAGTTCTATTATACATATAGAAATAGTATACCACTTAATTACCTTATTTCCTCTATGAGGAAAAAAGAAAATTAGGGAACCTGCAAATATTGGAAAAACTACAACTATCGTTAACCAAGGAAAATAATTCGTAGTAAAAATAAGATACACTTGGACCAGAAAAGTGCGTGCTCAAAAAAATATATTTTTTTGAGCACGCACTTTTGTCGGTAAAGGGAAAAAAATCAAATGTAGTCGTATTCAAGTCGAGTTTTTTGGAACGTATCAATAAGCTAGACCCATACTTCGAGTTGTTTCATGCCACAAATAAACCCGAACACTCAAGAAATCCGTTGGACAGGCGGATTCACATCTTTTACAACCCACACAATCCTCTGTTCTTGGAGCAGAAGCAATTTGCTTAGCTTTACACCCGTCCCAAGGTATCATCTCTAATACATCTGTGGGGCAAGCTCGGACACATTGAGTACACCCTATACACGTATCATAAATCTTTACGGAATGTGACATTGGATCTATCTAAAATTTTTTTAATAATAAATTTTCGATCTAGTAAATTTGTAAATGAATCATATATTTAGATACTAGATGAATCAATAATTTAGATTTATCAGAATTTTTCTAATCAATCTACTTATGGATCGACGCATGGGAGAGAACCAAGATACTTTGATTTATTATATTTTTGCAAACATGATCATACAGAATGTATAATACACGCTAATTTTTATTTATGAATATTCTAATTTGTATGGTTAATACTACTTATTTAACAAATTCGATTGATTGATACGAATTGATTTTCTATTACGATAAATTGACGATACAATAGCTGGTCCAATAGCTGCTTCGGCGGCGGCAATGGCTATAACAAAAATGGCGAAAATATTGCCTTTTAACTGTCGGCTATCAAAAAAATCAGAAAATGTTACTAAATTTATATTAACCGCATTCAGTATAAGTTCAAGACACATAAGAGCTCTAATCATATTTTGGCTGGTGATCAATCCATAGATACCGATAGAAAATAAGTAGGCACTTAAAACAAGTACATGTTCCAGCATCATTGAACAAATCCTTATTAATTTCGCGTGATTTTAACATGAATAACAAGGCAAACCATTCAATTTACGAGAATATAATATAACAACAACGTATGGAACAAAGAAATATATTGGGAATAAAAATAATTTCTATTTTAGACATAAACAATTTTCAATTCTGAAAATAAATGTGATAACACAGAATGAAATTGTTTTTTTGATTGCTGTTGATAAGTTGATAGAATTCTTATTATTGTTTTTGGCGCGCCACGGAAATTGCACCTATCAAACCAGCTAAAAGAATTATCGAAATGAATTCAAAGGGAAGAAAAAACTCTGTTGATAAATGAATTCCAATTTGTTGACTATTACTTATTAAATCATGTTCTATAATCTGGTTTGATCTTGTAGTCCAAATAATCCCGTACCATGACGTATCTGTAATAGTAGTCATTAGTAAACCAAACATACTTGTACAAATCAGCAAAGTAACCCCATTCCCAACGGTCCAAAGATTAAAATCTTTGTAATATTCTGAACCATTCATAAACATTACAGCAAATATGATTAAAACATTTATAGCTCCCACATAAATAAGGAGTTGTGCAGCAGCTACAAAATATGAATTTGATAGAATATAGAATAGGGATATAGAAACAAGAACTAATCCCAATGAAAAGGCAGAATAAATTGGATTGATAAGTAATACTACTCCTATACCGCCTAAGATAAGACCTAATCCCAAAAAGACTAAAAAAAAATCATGTATGGGTCCATGCAAATCCATTATATGTAGGATACGAGAAAAAAAAAATTTCATGACCTTATTGATAATTGATACCAGATCAGAAAAAAAGGGTTGATTTGATGATTCATAAGAAATTTCTACTTGCCTTACCTTAAATACTAGGGGGCGTGAATTAATGTGGGTACAGTTTTTGTTCAAATTTACTGTTTTATCTGAATAGAGCAGCTCGAATACTAAACTAGCCTTTTTTAAATTTGAAATAATGTCAGAGATATTAATTAATGAATTTTCAATCCAAATTAAGACGCAACTCTTACCAACGAATAACCAGTTGGTATTTGTAGTTATTGAGACCAAACAAAACGGAAAAACGCATTTCTTTAAATCAAAACTTAACCTTAATAATTCCAAATTTTTCTTTAATCAAGGATTTACTGATTTTTTATTTGAGGCGAATTCAAAATAGTTCGAATTGTATAATCGTCAATTACTACTATTGGTAAACGACCCAGAGCTATTTGATTATAATTCAATTCGTGACGATCATAAGTAGAAAGTTCATATTCTTCAGTCATTGCTAAACAGTTTGTTGGACAATACTCAACACAGTTACCACAAAATATACAGATTCCGAAATCAATACTGTAATTACGTAATCGTTTCTTGCGAATATCAGTTTCCAATTTCCAATCAACGACGGGTAGATCTATAGGACATACACGAACACATACTTCACAAGCAATACATTTATCAAATTCAAAATGGATTCGACCGCGGAAACGATCCGCGGTGATTACTTTTTCATAAGGATATTGAATAGTTATGGGTAAACGATTTACGTGGGATAAGGTAATCATGAAACTTTGACCAATGTACCTTGCAGCTCGTACTGTTTGTTGCCCATAATTCATGAACCCAGTTACCATAGGGAACATATCGTGAATATATCTAGATTATTTTATTTTTGTTTATTTCTCTTATTTGATCCAAGTTGGGAATATAGGATATCATAGCCTTTTACAGTGAAAATAGTTGAGAAGAAGTTGTTAATAATAGATTACCGAGAGAAATAGGTAAAAGAAATTTCCATCCAAGATTCAACAGCTGGTCCATTCTTAGCCTAGGTAAAGTCCATCTTGTTGTGATAGGAATGAACAAGAACAAATAAGTTTTAGCTAATGTAATAAAGATATCAATTGTCGATTCAAAAACACCGTATGTTTTATTTATTTCAAAAAACTCAGAAAAAAATATGTGCGGAATAGAGATAGTCCAGCCTCCTAAATAAAGAACTGTTACAAATAATGAAGAAACTAATAGGTTTAAATAAGAAGCAACATAAAATAAACCAAATTTGATACCCGAATATTCGGTTTGATAGCCCGCTACTAATTCTTCTTCTGCTTCTGGTAAATCAAAAGGTAATCTTTCACATTCTGCTAGGGAAGAAATTAGAAAAATAATAAACCCTATAGGTTGACGCCACAAATGCCATCCCCAAAAACCATATTTTGATTGTGCCTCAACTATATCAACTGTACTTGAACTATTAGATAATCATAGTCGGCGATACTATCACAGTTTCCATCGCTATTCCAGAACCGTACATGAGATTTTCACTGCATACGGCTCCTTGAGGACCTTAAATAAATCTAAGGATCGAGTCAGTATTATTTTATTTTGATATGTTTATAAGATGGATAAGGTCAAAATAGATTGTACGATCCCAAATTAGACCAATTGAATTCTGTTTGTTCTGCTTTAAAAATTATATATATTTTTAAATTAATTATAATTAATATAAATTAAAGTGCTTCTGAATTGATCTCCTCCTTTGATTTAATAATTTCAAAAATCTTTTGAAATTTTATTTGTTGAGTAATAACTTAATTCTTCAATTAAATACTCGTTATAAAGATATCAACAACCTTTCCTTTTTACAGACGAAAAGAATTATGCATTAATTCATAAATTATGATCTGAATTCTATCTATATAAATATGAATATAGACTATATAAATATGAATATATACCGAATAAAAGTAGAAAGAATAAAAAGAAAGTTTTTATACTGTAATTGTATTTCTTCTTTCTATTTTTTGTCGTTTCTATGTCTTCTTTCTGTTTCTGTGAAAAGTGGATTTACAAAATCAAAACAAAGTAAAGGGTTATTTCGTTTACAATAGTTATTTAGTTAATCGAGGGGTAGGAGCATACTCTGGATCGGAATTGTAGGGAGTACTGTCTAATCATTTCTACTAACTTAAAGCCCCAATTTATATTCTTTGTACATTATGCAGAAATATTCTTATTCTTTTACATAATCTTCATTACAAATCCGTTGTGTATCTTGGTGTTTCTACTCAATCCACTCGTTTTTGTTCAATCATGCATTACATTAAGGTAATCCATGTATGATAATACATACAAACGATAGTGAAAACGCACTATAGTGTATCTTTTTAGTCCGCTTCAAGTCAGGATGCCACTAGTTACCTAATCTTGGGGCAAAGGCTTTCGTTTGTGTATATTTATTTCCGTTCGGCTCTCTAACATTTATACATAGAAAATGAGACTTAATTTTTTACAGCTAGTTTATATATAAGCTGTTTTCTTTTACTCATATAACTCTCGGGTTTAGTTCATCCAGCTGAATATTGAATCAAAAATGAAGATATTTACTCAACTTGTTCCGCCCTCTTACTATAAAATAGAAAGAAGTATACAAATTTTTATGTCTTAGCGAATCGCACGTAGAGATATTGATAACACACATAAGGTTAATGGTATTTCATAACTAATCGATTGAGCAACAGCTCGTAGCCCACCTAAAAAAGAATATTTATTATTTGATCCGTATCCTGACATAAGAAGGCCAATAGGAGCAATACTTGAAATGGCAATCCATAAAAAAACACCGATATTGAGATCCGATAAAACAAGGCGAGAACCAAAAGGAACTACCAAATAGCTTACTAAAATGGATATGACCGCTATGGAAGGTCCGATACTGAATAAACGAGTATTTCCTCTAGATGGAAAGAGGTTTTCTTTGAAAAGTAGTTTTGCCCCATCAGCTAAAGCTTGCAGAACTCCTAATGGCCCAGCGTATTCAGGTCCAATACGTTGTTGTAGCCCTGCAGATATTTCTCTTTCTAACCATACAATTACTAGTACACCCATTGTTATTCCCAATACAGGAGTAAAAACAGGAATAAGTATCCATAGAATTCCATAAACCTGTTTAAAAAATTCCAATCTAGAAAAAGAATTGATATCTTGTACGTCTATTCTATCAATTATCATGTTAACGATCAACTTCTCCCATAATGATATCTATGCTACCTAGTATTGTCATAATATCAGCCAATTTCATTCTTTTAACTAACTGAGGAATAATTTGCAAATTGATAAAACCAGGCGGTCGAATTTTACACCTCCAAGGAAAACCACTCTGATCCCCTATTAAAAAAATTCCCAATTCTCCCTTTGGGGCTTCAACTCTCACATAGAGTTCTTGTTTCGGCAATTCAAACGTAGGAGAAGGTTTTTTACTAATAAATCGATAGTCAAAGTCATTCCATTCTGGATTCCTTTCTCTATCAAAGTATCGGATTTCTAAATTCTCGTATGGCCCCCCCGGAATTCCTTCTAGAGCCTGTTGAATAATTTTTATGGATTCTGTCATTTCGCCAATGCGGACTAGATATCGAGCTAATGAATCTCCTTCTTTTTGCCACTGTACTTCCCAATCAAATTCGTCGTAACACTCATAATGATCAACTTTACGGAGATCCCATTGTATTCCAGAAGCTCGCAGCATTGGTCCTGATAAACCCCAATTTATTACTTCCTCTCTTCCAATAATGCCTACCCCCTCAACTCGTTCTAAAAAAATAGGATTTCGTGTAATAAGTTTTTGATATTCAGTAACTCCTGTTAAAAAATAATCGCAAAAATCTAAACATTTATCTATCCAGCCATAAGGTAAATCGGCCGCTACTCCTCCAATACGAAAAAAATTATGCATCATTCTCATACCCGTGGCAGCTTCAAATAGATCATATACTAATTCTCTTTCTCTGAAAATATAGAAGAAAGGAGTCTGTGCCCCAATATCTGCCATAAAAGGTCCGAGCCATAACAAATGCGAAGCGATACGACTCAACTCCAACATAATTGTGCGGATATAGCTGGCTCTTTTAGGTACTTGGATATTTCCGAACAACTCTGGTCCGTTTACGGTTATTGCTTCTGTGAACATAGTAGCTAAATAATCCCACCGCGTTACATAAGGCAAATATTGTATAATTGTTCGGTTTTCCGCAATTTTTTCCATTCCTCGGTGTAAATATCCTAATATTGGTTCACAATCAATAACATCTTCACCATCGAGAGTAACGATGAGGCGAAGAACGCCGTGCATTGATGGGTGGTGGGGTCCCATATTGACTTTCATGGGGTCATTTCTTGTAGCTGGTATATTCATAGGTTTTTACCCGATTCATTTTTTCATGAATTTCTGAAAGTTTTTATAAGTTCATTAAAATTCAAGACCTACGAAATCAAATAATTCAAAATGACCTTTCAAACTCAAATTAACGTGTTTTTGATTCGCGAATATCTAACTGATTAATTAATTGTTTATAATGTATTCTATTTTTCTTTGACAAATAAGACAGCATCCTTTGGCGTTTTCCCAAAATTTTCCGGAGGCCTCTCTGAGATAAATAATCTTTTCTGTGCAATTCCAAATGTGAAGAAAGTTTTCGTATCCTATTTGTGAGCCTTAGTATTTGAAATGCAACAGACCCCCTGTTTTCCTCTTTTTCTTCGTGCGAAATAACCGAGATGAATGACTTTTTTACCATAAAATTAAATCGTACCCCTCACTGGCCTTTAATTACTAAATATATTTTTCTATCAATAAAAAAAGTGCTACTCTTTTTTTTTTTATTTGGTATACACACCATAATAATCTTAATTTTGTTAAAAATTTCCAATTTGAAAAGAGTATTCCAATAGATATACAAAAAGATGGTTGTCTACACTCACAAAAGATAAAAATTTTAACAAAAATAACTAAAATTTTTTTATCATTTATAGATATTGATATGTTGTTCAATTTGTATCATGTATCAGAATAAAATGTAAAACAATGTTATGTGTGCATATCTTTGTCTTCATATAAAAATAAAGCACGGGAAATAAAGTAAATCCATATATATTTTTTTTTCAGTACACGGTCAGTTCATTTTTCAAATTGTGGATACATATGTATCCTTAGCAGACCGAAACGACTGCCATTATTGGTATCAAACCAATAGCGATTCATACAAGCGAAATCTTCTAATCGATAATTAGGCCAAAGAAAAAATTTTAATTTTATTAGTGTATTTGTTTCTCTTTTTTTTTTATTCAAAGCTCGACTCTTTACCCGATTTTGAGTCCAAAATGGCCCATTTAGAGACATAACATTTTGATTCATCGAATCGAAACAAATTAGAATTCTGAATTCTCTACGACGTCTGGGGGATAAAAGGCTTTCAGGAACAAACAAATCATAATAAGTTTTGTCTCGATTTTCAGTCATCTTTTGAGGCTTTGGAATTAATTTCTCAGAATTCTTCTTATCAACATGCCCCTTTTCTTGGGACCTTTGATTAATTGTGTGGTTGCTGTTATGAACCACCGAAATATCCATAGTTTGATGCATAATAAATTGTCCTTCCCTTTTTAGAGATAGACGAAGGGGTTCAATAAGTAATACTCCCCTTTTAAGCAATTTTGTAAGAGTTAAATTTTTATGAATCTTTACAATATCCAGACTCATTTCTCCCCTTTGAATAGAGGCTATAACAATTTCTCTTGGGTTTAGCAGTCTAAGCAGGAGACAGTATACGTTAATGTTATTGATTATTTTTTTATTTAAAAAATCATCCCATCTCAATTGAAAAAGAAAATATCTTTTTAGTACGAAAAAAATTTTCGCATCCATGTCATTTTTGAATTGTTTTTTTTTGTTCTTTTTTTTCATCTTTGATATCACATAATTTTTTTCAATATCTTTTTCATAGTTTAATAGAGTTGATTCAAAATCTGTCTGGACTGTGCATTCTTTTTCCCTTTTATTTTTTTTTTCTAATGAAATAATTGATAAAAAAAGAGATCGTTTTTTCTTTATTACAGTGGGGTTTTTATTTTCACTGGCATTTTCATTTACATTAAAATTTAAAAAGAGCAACTTGATTGGTATGGCCCATGGTTTAATTTTATACAAATTAGAAAGTATCAAAAATTCTGGAAAAAACAAAATTTTTAAATTCAATATGGAACAATTTAGAATTTCTTCATTCATTCTCATCCAATCAAAAAGTTTTTTTTTTTTTTTGTATGGATTGATCTCTTGATTTTGATCAATCGTGGGAAAAAAACGAAATTTTTTGTCGATTTTATCCATTTTTTGATAATTATTAGTTCTAATCTTAGTATATTTACTACTATGGGTGTTCGTATTCATATTTCTCCAGACCCGAATATCCATTTTCTTTCTAAAACAAAAATTTAGAAAAATCCAATGAAAAAATTTTCTATTCGGGTTTTTCTTTATATGTATAATATTATCTTCTACTAAAAAATTTTTGACCAGAATACCTATCAAGATATTAAAAGATTGGTGTTTACTTTCGTCATAATTAGAAAAAATATATCGGTTATGATTTACTTGTAAAGATAATGCAAAAAAGGAGGAATTTTTTTTATCTTCAGACTTAATAAAATTATATGATAAAAGATCATATTCATCTTGTTTTTTAACATTTTTTTTTTTTTCGAAGTAAATTAATCGATTTTTTTTATATGAATAATATTTATTTAAATGGTTTTTTTGAATTATAGAGTGGTTATTTACTATATTTCTACTCTCTTGTGGTATGAATTGAGATAAATCATCTTGATAATAATCTTTTAACCCATTTTTATATTGATGTATTGTTCGAACATTTCGAAGGTTCGTATGGTTCAATTCGGAATGTAATATTTTCTGTGTTCCAATAAAAAAATTCTTTATTTCATTTTTAAGAAAAAGAGATGTTACATTATATTGCAAGACAAATCTTAACTTATATAAATTAAAAAAGTTCAAAACCGTGTTGTGTGATAATTTGTAAAAGACATATGCTTGTGACAAATAAGATAAGTCACAAAAAGAATGTAATTTCTTTTTACTAATATTAGAAAGTGACTCTGTTATAGTATAAATAAATTGAGTTCTATTTTTTTTAGCCATTTTTTTTTTATTTGTTTCATTATTGTAAATATAGTTAGTATAGGAACTATATTTCTTAAATTTTTTTTTTGTTGTTTCAAAAAAATAAAAAAAAAGTTGTACATTTATTTTAGAAAGATTTTTTATATATATATATAAATTTCTATGTATCCTTTCAACGAAAAAGTTTATAAAATAATTTGTTTTACGAATTAGTCGAACATTTCTTTTTTTTAATAGTTTCAAAATAGTTTTTTGCGGTTCCAATCTTTTATCATAGCTCATTTTGTTCGAACTAATATTTCTATATAGGCTTCTAAATTCTTTTTTATTGTCTTTTGAAATTTTTTGTATTTCATTTAAGATTGTGCTTGTTCTAAGAGCTAGTCCTTGTATTTTTTGTTTTGTCAATGCACAAGTTGTGCAATTCGTAAATTGAATATTAATGGACGATTCATGAATTATCTCATTATTTCTTATAAAATTTTGTTCTTTTTTGTTTTCACTCAATTCATATATTTCTTTCAATCCAAATAATGGAATTTGGTTTAGTTTTGGTAGGTTTTTTATTTTTTTTTTTAGAAATATAATGTTTTTAATAACCCCCCCCTTTTTTTCTTTTGAGACATTTAGAAAAAATTTTATTCTTTCTTTTAAAATTATTAGAACCCTAAAACACTTCTTTTTCAATTTTTTAAGTTTTTTTTTTAGTTCTTTAAAAATAGGTTCAAAAAAGGAAAGTTGTTTTCGTGGAGAACCAAAAGGAAGTTCAGTTTCCATTCCCAAAACTGTTAAAAAAAAAAAATCCTTTTTTTGTTCTTTATTTTTCATCATTGAATAGGTATATCTTTCTTGTAGTTTAGATTTGTGCCAAGGTTTCAGACGAAAAGGAAATAGGATCTTTATCTGAATACCGTCTTTTAACCAGTTTTTAGGAAATTCATTTTCTGATAATTGAACGGCGTTATAAGTGCATTTAACATGCATTTCTTTTCGCCAATCCGTTAAATCCTCGGACCATTCAGGAATTTGAAATAATAGTATACGAGTGATATTTTTAATTATTATCAATGAGGGTAATATTATATATTTTCTCAGAATTGATTGGGTTACTAACATAAGACCTCTTATTACTTGAGCGACTATAAAGCTATCCCAGGTTTCGGCTAGTTTTATACGCGCTTTTTCTCTTCTTTTTCTTTTTTCTTCTTTTTTTTTAGCACTTTCTTTTGCCTTTTTCTTTGTATAATCTATAATTTTGAATTCTGTATTTTTCCACAGCCTATTTTGAAAAATTTTTTTTATTGGCTCGGAAATATCAAAAGAAAAAGAAAGGTCTTTTTCTATTCGATCCAAAAAAATGGGGGAATGTATATTTGCTTCAAAAGCTTTACAAATAATTGTTTTACGCCTTTTGGCTCGGATTGAGCCTGTAATTATGTCTCGCCGAAAATCCGGTTGTTGTGAATAACGTATCACAGCAATGTCGTCTGTTTCATCATTATCATTATTACTATCTTGGGGATTACTACAAGTATTGATATCTTCTAGGTCATGATTAAAAACCACTACACGTTTACTTTTTCTTGAACGAACCGGAGCATGCTTTCCCAAAAGTGCTTCGTTTTGTTCTTCCTCTTGTTCCAAATTGTTGATTAATTTGTATGACCATCGAGGAACTTTTTTTATGATTTCTTTTAGCTCAATAAATTGTTTTCTAATTTTTTTATTATTAGGATCCGTTTGAACGTTTTCAAATAGAAATCTTTTTTTTCGCCTCTCTGAATTAATTCTTACTTGTTTAGATTTAAGAAGTAAAAAATTTTGTTTTAATTTTGATGTTGGTTTTCCAGAAAATTCATTGATCTTTTTCACCAAAAAGCGAATTTCTTTTTCTAATGATTTTTTATCAATTCCATCAATTTTTTGTTCCTCTTGAAACTCTAAGTAATTAATAATAAGAAAGACACCATAAATTTTATTTAGCCAACCCCTTTCTATGGAATTTTTATCTTTGATTGAAAGCCAAAACATTTTTAACATTTGTCCACGGGACGCACCCTTTAAGAAAGGGTCATATACCTTAGGTAAGTATATTTTTTTTTTATTGCAAAATTTGCATAATCTTTTTCTGTTTTCGAGTCCATCGAGAATGAAAGAATTACTCCCTAGAATTTTATCTATAGTCTTAACTATATTTAAAAATTTGTTGGTTAGCTTTTTTCTTTTTTCTTTATTATTATACCTCCACTGATTATCCAATTCATTTTCATTAGAGGAGAGTTTATCTATTGTAAACATAGACATCTTTCGTTCTATCATTTCCAAAAAGGTTGCCAAACTCGGCGGGTGTGTAAAAGATATTCTTTCGTTTCCAGTACTTTGACATGTATGAAAAAAATATTGTGACATTTCATTTTTTAAGGTTATAGAATTTTCAAATTTATTGGTTTTTATATACCGAACCGGCCTATTCCATTTTTTATAGTCAAAAAGTATAGTCACAAAAGTTTTTTGTTTTTGAAACTTTTTTAAAAGTTTTTTTTCTAACTTCGAATTTTTTTGATTCCGATCCACATTCATATAATAAGTTTCATAAAAGGGGCTGTTTTTATATCGTGTCTCTTTAAAGACGAATTCATCTTTTGTTTTTTCCTTTCCATTCACTTGTATCTCTTCCCTTTCATCGATTTTGTCCGGATCCTCCTTTTCTTCCGAAAAAAGGGAAGGATCTTCTTCAGCGGATCCCTCTTGTTCCTGTTTAGTCCCCTTCGTTTCTGAAGTTGTTTCTATTTCTACATCCGTTTCTTCCTCGCTTTCCCCCCTTTCTGAGGTTTCTTTCAGTTTCTTAGTAAGAAT